TTAAAAATAAGCTAAATAAAGCTTTTGGGTTCATACCTCAAATATAAAGGAAATACCTTTTTTTTAAAAATAAAGTGCCTGACTAAAGGATTATTCTGATAGGATAAATTAAGTAGATTTTCTACCTTTATTATATTTTATAGAATTAAACTATATCTAATAGTATCAAAAACTATTGTGCATCTTACACTAAAATATAATAAAATAAATTTTTATATTTATATATCGAGAATTTTCTCTATTTTAAATTTTTTCCCCTTTTAATTCTAATAAAATATTTTTTTTATTTATTTTATTTTTTAGAACATTAATTTCAATCTCATCAAATTCTTGATTTGGATGTTGAATTGGTTTAGAAATTAATTTACTAAGATTTATTCCTTTAATTAATAATTCAAATAATATTCTAACATCTGAAGCTTCATTAAAATATTTTCTTACTCAAGCTATTGCTTCAATTAATTTATTATTTTGTATTATTTTTAAAATAATTTTAATAAAAAATTTTGAAATTAATAACTATATTATAATCATAATTAATTCTTCATTATTAATAAAAATAGGATCAGCCCCCTTTCATTTCTGATTTCCTAATATTATTGAAGGATTATCTTGATTTAATAGATTTATTTTAATAACTTGACAAAAAATTTCCCCTATAATTTTATTATCTTATTATTATAGAAATAATTTCCTAATTATAATTATTATTCTTAATTCTATTATTGGAGCAATTGGAGGTCTTAATCAAACCTCTATTCGAAAACTAATAGCTTTTTCTTCTATTAATAATTTAGGATGAATATTATCTGCTATAATAATTAGAGAAAATTTATGAATATTTTATTTTTTTTTTTATTCATTTTTAATTAGAATTATATGTTCATTATCTTCTATAATTAATATATTTTTTATTAATCAATTATTTTTTATTAATATAAATTATATAATTAAATTATCATTATTAATTAATTTTTTATCTTTAGGAGGTTTACCTCCTTTCATTGGGTTTTTTCCTAAATGAATTATTATTAATTTTTTATTAAATAGAAAATTTTATTTTTTAACTTTTATTTTAATTATAATAAGATTAATTCTATTATTTTTTTATATTCGAATTTTATATTCTTCATTTATATTTAATTATTTAAAATTAAAATGAATTAAAATTAAAATTAAAAATAATTTATTTTATTTTTTAACTTTTTTTTCATTTATTTCTATTTGAGGTTTAATTCTAAGAACTTTTTTTTTTATATAAAATTATTAAGGTTTTAAGTTAAAATAAACTAATAATCTTCAAAATTATATATAAAGAAAATTCTCTTTAAGCCTTAATAATTTTATTATACCTTAAAATTTGCAATTTTATATCATTTATTTGAATATAAAGCTTTAATTAATAAAAAAGAATTTTTTCTTGTTAATAAATTTACAATTTATCGCTTAAACCTCAGCCATTTTATTTATTTAGCGAAAATGACTTTACTCAACAAATCATAAAGATATTGGAACATTATATTTTATTTTTGGAATCTGAAGAGGAATAGTAGGAACATCCTTAAGTTTATTAATTCGTGCTGAATTAGGTAATCCAGGATCATTAATTGGAGATGATCAAATTTATAATACAATTGTTACAGCTCATGCATTTATTATAATTTTTTTTATAGTTATACCTATTATAATTGGAGGTTTTGGAAATTGATTAGTTCCTCTAATATTAGGAGCCCCTGACATAGCATTTCCTCGAATAAATAATATAAGATTTTGATTATTACCTCCCTCATTAACTTTATTAATTTCAAGAAGAATTGTTGAAAATGGAGCAGGAACTGGATGAACTGTATACCCCCCACTTTCATCCAATATTGCACATGGAGGAAGATCTGTTGACTTAGCAATTTTCTCCCTTCACTTAGCTGGAATTTCATCAATTTTAGGAGCTATTAATTTTATTACTACAATTATTAATATACGAATTAATGGAATATCATTTGATCAAATACCTTTATTCGTATGAGCAGTAGGAATTACAGCTTTATTATTATTACTATCTCTACCTGTATTAGCTGGTGCTATTACTATACTATTAACTGATCGAAATTTAAATACATCATTTTTTGATCCAGCAGGAGGAGGAGATCCAATTCTTTATCAACATTTATTTTGATTTTTCGGACATCCAGAAGTTTATATTTTAATTTTACCAGGATTTGGTATAATTTCTCATATTATTTCTCAAGAAAGAGGAAAAAAGGAAACATTTGGATCTTTAGGTATAATTTACGCAATAATAGCAATTGGATTATTAGGATTTGTAGTTTGAGCTCATCATATATTTACAGTAGGAATAGATATTGATACACGAGCTTATTTTACCTCAGCAACTATAATTATTGCTGTACCTACAGGAATTAAAATTTTCAGATGATTAGCTACTCTTCATGGAACTCAAATTAATTATAGACCATCAATTCTTTGAAGATTAGGGTTTGTATTTTTATTTACAGTAGGGGGATTAACAGGTGTAGTTTTAGCTAATTCTTCTATTGATATTGCTCTTCATGATACATATTATGTAGTAGCACATTTCCATTATGTTTTATCAATAGGAGCTGTATTTGCTATTATTGCAGGATTTATTCATTGATATCCCTTATTTACTGGTATAACTCTTAATCCTTATTTTTTAAAAATTCAATTTTTTACTATATTTATTGGAGTTAATTTAACTTTTTTCCCTCAACATTTTTTAGGATTAGCTGGTATACCTCGTCGATATTCAGATTACCCTGATTCTTACATTTCATGAAATATTATTTCTTCTTTAGGATCATATATTTCTTTATTAGCAGTAATATTAATTTTAATTATTATTTGAGAATCAATAATTAATCAACGAGTAATCTTATTTTCATTAAATTTATCATCGTCAATTGAATGATATCAAAATTTACCTCCTGCAGAACATTCATATAATGAACTTCCAATTTTAAGAAATTTCTAATATGGCAGATTATATGTAATGGATTTAAACCCCATTTATAAAGGATTATCCTTTTTTTAGAAATGGCAACTTGATCTAATTTTAATTTACAAAATGGGGCCTCCCCACTAATAGAACAAATCATTTTTTTTCATGATCATACATTAATTATTTTAGTGATAATTACTATTTTAGTCGGATATTTAATAATAAGATTATTTTTTAATAAATATATTAATCGATTTTTATTAGAAGGACAAATAATTGAATTAATTTGAACAATTATTCCAGCAATTACTTTAATTTTTATTGCTTTACCTTCATTACGTTTACTTTATCTTTTAGATGAACTAAATAATCCATTAATTACTTTAAAATCTATTGGACATCAATGATATTGAAGTTATGAATATTCAGATTTCAATAATATTGAATTTGACTCCTATATAACCCCTATAAATGAAATAACTGAAAATAGATTTCGTTTATTAGATGTAGATAATCGTATTGTTCTTCCTATAAATAACCAAATTCGAATTATAGTAACAGCAACAGATGTAATTCATTCTTGAACTATCCCATCCTTAGGGGTGAAAGTAGATGCTAATCCAGGTCGATTAAATCAAACTAATTTTTTTATCAATCGACCAGGAATTTTTTTTGGACAATGTTCAGAAATTTGTGGAGCAAATCATAGATTTATACCAATTGTAATTGAAAGAATTTCAATTAAAAATTTTATTAATTGAATTAATAACTATTCTTCATTAGATGACTGAAAGCAAGTAATGGTCTCTTAAACCATCTTATAGTAAATTAGCAATTACTTCTAATGAAAAGAATTAGTTAAAAAATAACATAAATATGTCAAATTTAAATTATTATTATATATAATATTCTTTTATTCCTCAAATAATACCTATTAATTGAATTTTTTCATTATTTTTTTTTATTATTATTTTTATTATTTTTAATATTATAAATTATTATATTTTTATTAATACAAATAACAAAAATAATAATTTTTTAATTAATAAAAAAAAAAATAATTTAATCTGAAAATGATAACTAATTTATTTTCAATTTTCGACCCTTCAACTAATTTATTAAACTTACCTTTAAATTGAATTAGAACATTTATTGGATTAATATTTATTCCTTATTCATTTTGATTAATTCCTAATCGACATTTTTTTTTTTGAAATTTTATTTTAAATAAATTACACAAAGAATTTAAAACATTATTAGGAAAAAACTCAAACGGATCTACTTTTATTTTTATTTCTATATTTACTTTTGTATTATTTAAAAATTTTTTAGGATTATTTCCTTATATCTTTACTAAAACTAGTCATTTAACATTATCCCTATCTATTTCTCTACCATTATGATTAAAATTTATATTTTATGGATGAATTAATAATACCCAACATATATTTATTCATATAATTCCTCAGGGTACCCCAGGAATTCTTATACCTTTTATAGTATTAATTGAAACAATTAGTAATATTATTCGACCAGGAACTTTAGCAGTTCGATTAACTGCTAATATAATTGCAGGACATTTATTAATAACTTTATTAAGAGGAACTGGACCTAGTATGAGATCTTACTTTATTGCTTTATTAATTATTGTACAAATTTTACTATTAATTTTAGAATCAGCTGTAGCAATTATTCAATCATATGTAATTGCTATTTTAAGAACTTTATATTCTAGAGAAGTAAATTAATGAAAAACACTTTCAATCACCCATATCACTTAGTTGATTATAGACCTTGACCACTTACTGGAGCTATTGGAGTTTTAACTTTAGTTACAGGTATAATTAAATGATTTCATAATTTTAACATAAATTTATTAATTTTAGGATATATTATTGTAATTTTAACTATATATCAATGATGACGAGATGTATGTCGAGAAGGAACTTTACAAGGTAAGCATACTATTTTAGTAACAAAGGGATTACGATGAGGAATAATTTTATTTATTGTTTCTGAAGTATTCTTTTTTATTTCATTTTTCTGAGCTTTTTTCCATAGTAGTTTATCCCCAAATATTGAAATTGGTGCAATATGACCTCCTATAAGAATTACACCATTTAATCCATTTCAAATTCCACTACTTAATACCATTATTTTAATTACATCAGGAGTAACTGTAACATGAGCTCATCATGCAATTATAGAAAATAACCATTCACAAATAACTCAAGGATTATTCTTCACTATTATCTTAGGAATTTATTTTACTATTCTTCAAGCTTATGAATATATTGAAGCACCATTTACTATTGCAGATAGAATTTATGGATCTACATTTTTTATAGCAACAGGATTCCATGGACTTCATGTTATAATTGGAACTATATTTTTATTAATTTGTTTAATTCGTCATATTAATAATCATTTTTCTAATAGACATCACTTTGGATTTGAAGCAGCTGCTTGATATTGACATTTTGTAGATGTAGTTTGATTATTCCTTTATATTTCTATTTATTGATGAGGAAATTAATTATTTATATAATATATTTAGTATATTTGACTTCCAATCAAAAAGTTTAATTATTATTAATATAAATAATTCTTTTAATTACTTACTTTAGTTTAATTATTATTTTAATTTCTAATATTATAATATTCCTATCTATTATTTTATCAAAAAAATCATTTTCTGATCGAGAAAAAAATTCACCATTTGAATGTGGATTTGATCCCAAATCATCAGCACGAATTCCATTCTCACTTCATTTTTTTTTAATCACTGTAATTTTTCTTATTTTTGATGTAGAAATTGCATTAATTTTTCCTATTATTAACTTATTTAAATTAACAAATTTTATAATCTGAACAAAAATTAGATTTTTTTTTATTATTATTTTATTAATTGGATTATATCATGAATGAAATCAAAATATATTAAATTGAACAAATTAATTTATAAATAGGATTATAGTTTAATAAAACACTTGATTTGCATTCAAGAGATATTGAAATCTCAATTTATCTTAAATAAGAAGCAATTTTGCATTTAATTTCGACTTAAAAGATAGAGTTTATTACTCCTTATTTAAATACTATTAATTGAAACCAAAAAGAGGTATATCACTGTTAATGATAAAATTGAATTTTATATTCCAATTAAAATTATTAAGAAATATAAAGTTTAAAATCAAGCTGCTAACTTGATTTTTAGTGGTTTAATTCCATTAATATTTCTTATTTATATAGTTTAAAATAAAACATTACATTTTCATTGTAAAAATAAAAAAATATTTTTTATAAATATTTAAAGATTTATTTAATCTCCCTAATATCTTCAATATTATACTCTAATTATAAGCTATTTAAATATAAAATAATTATTATAAAAATTATAAATATTCATAAAACAAATCTAAATAAATAAATTTTATAATTATTTATTTGAAATAAATTATAAAAAGAAGAATATTTTTTTAAAATTATAAATATTCCTTGACCACTATATATTTCACTTCAACCTATATCAATATTTTTTAATAAAACTTGTCCCATATTTAAAAAATAAAAATTTAAGCCATAAGTAGATAAATTTGGCATAAATCATATTACACATAAAAAATTTCTAATTTCATATCTTATTAAAAACTTATTTACTGAATAAATTCTTATATTACTTACTAAAAATCCTATTAATATTCCTAAAATTCTTACATAAATTACCATTAATTTTATATTAAATGGTAAATAAATTATATAAGGATATGGAAAAATAATTCATATTAAAAATCTTCCTCTAACAACTCTTATAAATAATAAAACTATTATTCTTTTTAATATAGTAAAATCTTCATCATATAAATTATAAATAGATAACAGATTATAATCATTAATTATTAAATATATAACTAAACGAAAACTATAAAATATTGTTAATCCTGTAGAAATATAATATAATAAAAAAATAAAAAAATTTAAATTTCTTAATCTAACTATTTCTAAAATTAAATCCTTAGAATAAAATCCAGCTAAAAAAGGAATTCCACATAAAGCTATATTAGAAATATTTATACATAATGCAGTTATTGGAATATAATTACCAATTCCACCTATAAAACGAATATCTTGAATATCATTTATTATATGAATAATTACACCTGCACACATAAATAATAAAGCTTTAAATATAGCATGAGTTAATAAATGAAAAAATGCTAAATTAGGTAATCCTATTCTTAAAATTCTTATTATTAAACCTAATTGTCTTAAAGTTGATAAAGCAATAATTTTTTTTAAATCAAATTCATAATTAGCAGAAATCCCAGCTATAAATATTGTTAAACCTGATAATAATAATAAAATTTTAATAAATAATGTATCAATTAATAATAAATTAAATCGAATTAATAAATAAACTCCAGCTGTAACTAAAGTAGAAGAATGAACCAAAGCTGAAACAGGTGTTGGAGCTGCTATTGCTGCAGGTAATCATGATCTAAAAGGAATTTGAGCTCTTTTAGTTATTGCAGCAATAATAATTATTATTCTAACTATATATATAACATAATCATTTTTTATAAAATCTAAATAAAATAAATAATTTCATCTTCCATAATTTATTATTCATCCAATTACCATTAAAATAAAAACATCACCAATACGATTAGATAAAGCAGTTAATATACCAGCATTATATGATTTAATATTTTGATAATAAATAACTAAACAATAAGAAACTAAACCTAATCCATCTCAACCTAATAAAATTCTAATAATATTTGGTCTAATAATCAATAAAATTATTGAAAATACAAATAGTAAAACTAAAATAATAAAACGATTTAAATTTAACTCAGAACTTATATATCTTTTTCTATAATAAATTACTACAGATGAAATTAAAGAAACAAATATTATAAATAATAAAGATATTCAATCTAATAAAATTCTTATAACAATTCTTATAGAATTAAAAGAAATAATTTCTCACTCTAAAAAAATAATTATATTATTTATAATAAAATAAATAAACATAAAAAAATTAAATATACTAAAAAAAAATAAAAAAAAAAATCTTAAAAAACAAATAGAATATTTTTGAATAACTTAAAATGATATTTATCATATTTTTGAAACCACAAATCAATATTTTAAATTTAAATTATTTAAGTAAATTAAAATCAAATTATTACATAATCAATTTTTAAAACTAAAATATTTAAAGGAAATCAATGTAATATTAATAATAAATATTCTCGAGATACCCCTATATAAAATCTATAAATTCCTAAATAATATTTTCCATGTTGAGTATAAGAATAAAGATATAATCTATAACCAGCACTAAAAAAAGAAATTAATATTAATATAAATATAGAAAGTCAAGATCATCTTAATAATCTATTAATTAATCTAATTTCCCCTATTAAATTTAATGAAGGCGGAGCTGCTATATTAGAAGATATTAATAAAAATCATCATAAACTTATTGATGGTATAAAATTTATCATTCCCTTATTAATAAATAATCTTCGTCTATTTAAACGTTCATAATTAATATTAGCTAAACAAAATATCCCAGAAGAACATAAACCATGACCAATTATTAAAATATAAGATCCAATAAATCCTCAATAATTTATTGTTATAATTCCTCCAATAACCATTCTCATATGTGCAACTGAAGAATAAGCAATTAATGATTTAATATCAACTTGACAAAAACATTTTAATCTAATATAAAATCCTCCTAATAAACTAATAATAACTCAAATAATATTAAATTTTAAACCTATTCTTTGTATTATAATTATAACACGTAATAAACCATAACCTCCTAATTTTAATATAATTCCAGCTAAAATTATAGAACCTGAAACAGGAGCTTCAACATGAGCTTTAGGTAATCATAAATGAACAAAATATATTGGTATTTTTACTAAAAAAGCTATAACTATACAAAAATACAATAAATATAATTCAAAATTATAAAACTTTAAAAAATAAATAATAACTGAATTTTTCTGAAAAAAAATAAAAAAAATACCTAATAATAATGGTAAAGAAACAAATAAAGTATAAAATAATAAATATATACCTGCTTGAATTCGTTCTGGTTGATATCCTCAACCAATAATTAATATTAATGTAGGAATCAATCTACCTTCAAAAAATAAATAAAATATAAATAAATTTATTACTCTAAAAGTTAAATATAATATAATTAATAAAAATATTAAATTAAAAATAAAAAAATTTAAATAAAAATTTATTTTTTTTAAATTTTCTCTTGCTATAATTATTAAAATACAAATTCAAATTCTTAATAAAATTAATCCATAAGATAAAATATCACATGAATATATATATCTTAAATTACAATAATTTTCAACATTAATTATTAAATTTATAAATATAAATATTAATAAAAATAATATTATCTGAACCATTCAATATATTTGTACATTAAAACATAATGGAATTATAAAAAATATTATTAATAAAAACTTTATCATTAAATTTTATAATAATCTAAATCTTTGAAAATAATCATTTCCATGAGTACGAATTATTGAAACTAAAATAGATAAACCTAAAGCACCTTCACAAACAGAAAAAACTAAAAAAACTATTAATATGTATATATCATAATCAATATAACTAAATAAAATAATCATAAAAAAAAAAATTCTTAAAACAATAAATTCTAATCTTAATAAAACAATTAATAAATGTTTATATTTTGAAACAAAAATTATATTTCCAAAAATAAATATAATAAAAACTACAATTCCCATATTAAAAAAAATTATCATTAGTTTTTATAGTTTAAATTTAAAACATTGGTCTTGTAAACCAAAAATAAGAATATTCTTTAAAAACTTCAAAGAAAAAGAACTAATCTTTATCAATAATCTCCAAAATTATTATTTTAATTAAACTACTCTTTGAAATTATAAAAATTTTTTTATCAATAATAATTATCTCATTATCATTTATTATATTTTTCATAAATAATCCTTTATCAATGGGATTAATAATTTTAATTCAAACTTTATTAACATGTATAATATCAAGAATAATTATTAAAACTTATTGATTTTCATATATTTTATTCTTAACATTTCTAGGAGGTTTATTAGTTTTATTTATTTATGTAAGAAGAATTGCATCTAATGAAATATTTAAAACATCATTTTTTATAAATATTTATCTTATAATTAATATTTGTATTATTTTATTAATCAGTATTTTATTAATAAATAATTTAACATGAATAAATCTTAGTAATAATAGATTAGAAATAAATAATTTTTTTAATATATTTTTATTTTTTAATAATGAAAATAAAATTAACTTATCAAAATTATATAATAATCAAACATTTTTAATCATAATTATATTAATTATTTATTTATTTATTACTTTAATTGCAGTTGTTAAAATTACTAATATTTTTTATGGTCCTTTACGATCATCATTTAACTAATGATAAATATTTTTAAACCAATCCGTAAAACTCACCCTATTTTAAAAATTATTAATGGATCATTAATTGATTTACCATCACCTTCTAATATTTCCTCATTATGAAATTTTGGATCATTATTAGCTATATGTTTAATAATTCAAATTATTACAGGATTATTTTTAACTATATACTACACTGCTAATATTGAATTAGCTTTTTATAGAGTTAATTATATTTGTCGAAATGTAAATTATGGATGACTTATTCGAACACTACATGCGAATGGAGCTTCTTTTTTTTTTATTTGTATTTATATTCATATTGGTCGAGGAATTTATTATGAATCATTTAATTTAAAATATACATGAATAGTAGGAATTATTATTTTATTTTTACTTATAGCAACAGCTTTTATAGGATATGTTCTACCATGGGGACAAATATCATTTTGAGGAGCAACTGTAATTACAAATTTATTATCAGCTATTCCTTATTTAGGAACAACCTTAGTAAATTGAATTTGAGGGGGATTTGCTATTGATAACGCAACTTTAACTCGATTTTATACATTTCATTTTATTTTACCATTTATTATTGCAATAATAACAATAATTCATCTTTTATTTTTACACCAAACAGGATCAAATAATCCTTTAGGAATTAATAGAAATCTTGATAAAATTCCTTTCCACCCATTTTTTACTTTCAAGGATTTAATTGGAGCTATTATTGTTTTATCTTTATTAACTTGTTTAACATTAACTAATCCTTATCTTTTAGGAGATCCAGATAATTTTATTCCAGCAAATCCATTAGTAACTCCTGTTCATATTCAACCTGAATGATATTTCTTATTTGCTTATGCAATTTTACGATCTATTCCCAATAAATTAGGAGGTGTTATTGCATTAGTTTTCTCTATTTTAATTTTAATTATTTTACCATTTACATTTAAAAAAAAAATTCAAGGAATTCAATTTTATCCTATTAACCAAATTTTATTTTGAATTATAGTAACTACTATTATTTTATTAACATGAATTGGAGCACGACCAGTTGAAGATCCTTATATTATTACAGGTCAAATTCTAACAATTATTTATTTTTCTTATTATATTATTAATCCTTTAATTGGAATTTACTGAGATAAATTAATCTTTAATTAATTAATGAGCTTGTATTTAAGCATTTGTTTTGAAAACTTAAGAAAGAATAAAAATTCTATTAATTTATACTAAAAATATTAATTTAATTTATAATAATAAAATTTTAAAACCTAAATAAAACATTAAATAATTTAATGAAATAGGTAAATAAACCTTTCAAGCTAAATATATTAATTTATCATAACGATATCGAGGTAAAGTCCCACGAACTCAAATAAATAAAAATGAAATAAATCTTAATTTTAAATAAAAAAAAATTCTTAAAGAATAACCTCCTATATATAATAATACAAATAATAAACTTATAAATAAAATTCTAGAATATTCTGCTAAAAAAATTAAAGCAAATCCACCTCTTCTATACTCAATATTAAATCCAGAAACTAATTCTCTTTCACCTTCAGCAAAATCAAACGGAGTTCGATTAGTTTCAGCTAATCTTGAAGAAAATCAACATAATCTTAAAGGAATTATTAAAAAAAAAAATCAAACTAAATTTTGATAATTTATAAAATTAATTATATTAAAATCTATAATTATAATAATTCTTGATATTAAAATTAAAGCTAATCTAACTTCATAAGAAATAGTTTGAGCTACAGCTCGTAATCCCCCTAATAAAGAATAATTTGAATTAGATGATCAACCTGCTACTATTACAGTATAAACTCCTAATCTTGTACAACATAAAAAAAATAAAATACCTAAATTAAATCTAATTAAATTAAAATAATAAGGAATCATTATTCAAATTATTAAGGATAAAATAAATCTAATAACAGGAGAAAAATAATATGATAAATAATTTGAAAATAAAGGATAAGTTTGTTCCTTAGTAAATAATTTAATAGCATCAGAAAAAGGCTGTAAAATCCCTATTATACCAACTTTATTAGGACCTTTACGAATTTGAATATAACCTAAAACTTTTCGCTCTAATAATACCAAAAAAGCAACCCCAATTAAAACACCTAAAACTAAAATTAATATACCTAAAAAAATTAATAATAAATCAATAAATATCATTTACTACCTATATAAATATAATTATACATTAATGATTTCTAAAACCAATACACTTTTCTGCCAAAATAGTTTTTAATTTATAAAATAAATTAATAAAATTCTTAATTCTTAAATATAATTTAAATATTTATTCCTTTCGTACTAAAATATTCTAATTTTTTAAAGATAGAAACCAACCTGGCTCACACCGGTTTGAACTCAGATCATGTAAGATTTTAATGATCGAACAGATCAAAATTTTATACTTTTGCATATAAATTTTATCTTAATCCAACATCGAGGTCGCAAACTCTTTTTCTTATTTGAACTAAAAAAAAAAATTACGCTGTTATCCCTAAGGTAATTTTTTCTTTTAATCAAAATTTCTGGATCATTTATTCATTTATTTATGATAACATATTAAAAAAAGTTATTTATATTTTTTTATCACCCCAACAAAATATTTAAATTAATTTTAATTATTAAACTAAAATATAATCTCAATAAATTTAAATATAAAACTCTATAGGGTCTTCTCGTCTTTTAAATTTATTTTGACTTTTTAATCAAAAAATTAAATTCTTTTTATAAATAAGAGACAGTTTATATTTCATCCAATCTTTCATACAAGTCACCAATTAAGAGACTATTGATTATGCTACCTTTGTACAGTCAAAATACTGCAGCCCTTTAATATATTATCAGTGGGCAGATTAGACTTTAAATTATTTTCAAAAAGACATGTTTTTGATAAACAAGTGAATATAATTAATTATTTGCCGAATTCCTTTTACTTAATTTTAAAAAATTAAATAATTTTTTATGGTTTAATACTAATTTTATCATTATAACTAATTTTATATCATTAAAAATTATTTTTTTATAAAAAATTAAATTATTATAAAATTTTATTTAATAATGAAATTATTTATAACAAATTAAAATTTTTAAATAATATAAATTTTAAAAATTTCATAAAATAAATAATAATTATAAAAATTTAATTTAAAGCTTATCCCTTAAAATATAAAATTATATTTTAAATTAATTAACTAATTAATTAATTCATAAAACAAATTTAAAATTAAATTTTTTTCTAAAAAAACTAGATATCTTTAAAAACGATTAACATTTCATTTCAAATTAATTATTAAAAATATTTATGCTACAATAACTTTTATAATTAATTATCTCTTTTAAATTCGAGAAATAATTAAACTAAAATATATATTTAATAAACTCTGATACACAAGATACAATAAATTAAATTTACTTTTAAATAAATTTATTTTCAAAATATTTTAAATTTCTTTTACAATACTAATTAACTATAAATTTTATAATTATTTCTTTATTAATACTAAAACCCCCAATTATAATATTAAAACTACTTTAATTACTTATAAATTTATTAATTTTTCCCCCTCAAATTAATTGAAAATTTCAATATCATTTCAATGTAAATGAAATACTTATTCAAGCTCTAATTTGTATTTCTAGAAACACTTTCCAGTATCTCTACTTTGTTACGACTTATTCCAATTTATTTATGAAAGCGACGGGCAATATGTACATATTTTAATTTTAAATCATTTTATTAAATTAAATAAAATTACATTTAAATCCACCTTCAATTAATTATTACAAATTAATATTCATTTAAATAAATTTATTGTAATCCATTATATTCTTAATTATAATCTGCATCTTGATCTGATTTAATTTTTTATTATAATTTTTAAATATTATTATTATTTAAAAATATTTTTTTAACAACGATATACAAAATTATAAATTAAGTAAATTTATTCGTGGATTATCAATTAATAAACAGATTCCTCTAAATGAACTAAAATACCGCCAAATTATTTAAGTTTCAATAAATAATTATATACTATTTTAGTATTTTTAATTTAAATTTTTAATAATAGGGTATCTAATCCTAGTTTATAAATAAAATTTATTAAATCATAAAAAAAATTAAATTATATAAAATAAAAATTTCACCTAATAATTTTATATTTATTTAAACATTATTTATTATTTATTAATTACTAATAAAATTTAATTTAACTTTTGTTTAACCGCAACTGCTGGCACAAAATTTGTTATTAATTTAAATATTACTAAATCTTAATTTCTTAAATTTTTAATATTAATTACTATATAATTTAATTTAAATATTATTAAAATAATTAAAAATATATACTAAAATTTATATGTAAAATAAATTTATAATAAATTATTAAACCATAAAAAATTTATTTAATATAATATTTTTTTACCATAGTTTTTTTTTTTTTTTTTTATATTAAATATTTATTATTAATTATTAAATATTAAATATTTTCTTTTTCTTTCTTATTTATAACATTAATATTAAAAATTAAAACTATCCAAAATCAATCTATACCCATTTAAATAAATAACTAATTATTAAAATTAAAAATTAATTAAGCTTATAATTAATATATTATAAAAATAATACATATATAATTTATATTTATATATTAAATATATTAATTAATTAAATATTTAATATATATATATATATATATATAAAACCGTTTTTAATTTTTTTACTATAAATAAAAAA